AAAAATTTTTTAGGTCAAAAATGAATATTTGTGAACAGTGTGGATATCATTTGAAAATGAGCAGTTCAGATAGAATCGAACTTTCGATTGATCCGGGGACTTGGGATCCTATGGATGAAGATATGGTCTCTATAGACCCCATTGAATTTCATTCAGAGGGGGAACCCTATAGAGATCGTATCGATTCTTATCAAAGAAAGACAGGTTTAACTGAAGCTGTTCAAACAGGCATAGGTCAACTAAATGGCATTCCCATAGCAATTGGAGTTATGGATTTTAAGTTCATGGGAGGTAGTATGGGATCCGTAGTAGGCGAGAAAATCACCCGTTTGATCGAGTATGCTACTAATCGATCTTTACCTGTCATTATTGCGTGTGCTTCTGGAGGAGCGCGCATGCAAGAAGGAAGTTTGAGTTTGATGCAAATGGCTAAAATATCTTCCGCTTCATATAATTATCAATCAAATAAAAAATTATTCTATGTATCAATCCTTACATCTCCTACAACCGGTGGAGTAACAGCCAGTTTTGGTATGTTGGGAGATGTCATTGTTGCTGAACCTAATGCCCACATTGCATTTGCGGGTAAAAGAGTAATTGAACAAACATTGAATAAGACAGTACCCGATGGTTCACAAGCGGCTGAGTATTTATTCCATAAAGGCTTATTTGACCCAATTGTACCACGTAATCCTTTAAAAGGTGTTCTGAGTGAGTTATTTCAGCTCCACGGTTTCTTTCCCTTGAATCAAAATTCAAAAAATTAATAAAGTATAGCACTAAATTCAGTTATTTGTAGCGAACAAGTATTTAGTTCATCGTAATCAAAAAAAAACTAAAAAGAATGGTGTTTTCTTTGATGACATAAGTTCTACTTGTAATAAGAGTTAGAAGTTTCGGGTAATTACTTTTGATTTTTTCCTCCAGATCTATTTTTTTATCCTACCTCTATTCATGATTAGTAATCACGAACCTTCTATCAACAGGATAAAAAAGTGAATTTTTCCCTCCGAGGAATTAGAATTAGGGAAAATAAAAAAAAATTATCTGGCCTTCTTACGTATTAATATAGACAATAAAAAAAAATATCGAAATCCAAATAAAAAGAAATAAATATAAAATAGAGAATAGAAGTTATTTCTATATCTATCGATAACCCCCATTTTTTATTTTACTATGAATCCCCGTTTGTTGGATGGATCGAATTAGTTAGAGTTGCAAACTCCTAATAAAATCTTTTATTTTCATAATAAACTCCTTATTAGATTAGAAAGATAGAAAGAAATAAGGATGGGAGAAGAATAATAAAATATATTAATAAAGCGAATTATCATACATATTCGTGTAGAAAGATGAATAGGTACACTTATTTTATTTAGTTCTACATTCCTTGTACTTATTAACTACTTATAAATATTAATTTCTAAATATTAATAATTTATTAAATTTAATAAATTATTAATATTTAATTATAATATAATTATAATATAATTATAATATATAATATAAATATAATTATTAAATAATATATTTATATATAATAAATAATATTATAAATATAATACAGTTTATGATATATACTTAGGATAGATATACTTATCATATCATAAGATATCTTTCTCTTTCTAATAGATAGAAATATTAAATCGAGGCACCCATTCTATGACAGATCTCAACTTACCCTCTATTTTTGTGCCTTTAGTGGGCCTAGTATTTCCGGCAATTGCAATGGCTTCTTTATCTCTTCATGTCCAAAAAAATAAGATTGTCTAGATCCGATGGGACCAAATCTCATCAATTTATTTCAACACTGGATCATAATACAGATATTTATTTAGTGTAATATGGTACAATATGTGACTCTTTACGAACACAAATGAAAGAACTGTTATGCATGCGGATACATGATATCCGCATAAATGCATGTATATGCAGGTATAGCTGGTTAAATTAAAAATGGATCGGCGAATATTTTATTTAAATGGAAAGTCAATGTATCTAACAAATTACTTCTAACGGTTTACATCAGAATAGTGCTAGTTAATGAAAGTTACTTCGGGATCAAGAAAGTAAAATTCATTTGGGTTATTCTCTCAATTCCAATCGAATGTAACTGGATCTAGTAGAGTATGAATTGGCGATCAGAACATATATGGATAGAACTTATAATGGGGTCTCGAAAAACAAGTAATTTTTTCTGGGCCTGTATCCTTTTTTTAGGTTCACTAGGATTCTTAGTGGTTGGAACTTCCAGTTATCTTGGTAGGAATCTGATATCCGTATTTCCATCTCAGCAAATTCTTTTTTTTCCACAAGGGATCGTGATGTCTTTCTATGGGATCGCAGGTCTATTCATTAGCTCCTATTTGTGGTGCACAATTTCATGGAATGTGGGTAGTGGTTATGACCGATTCGATAGAAAAGAAGGAATAGTGTGTATTTTTCGTTGGGGATTTCCTGGAATAAATCGTCGCATCTTCCTTCGCTTACTTATGAGAGATATCCAATCCATCAGAATGGAGGTTAAAGAGGGTCTTTATCCTCGTCGTGTCCTTTATATGGAAATCAGAGGCCAAGGAGCCATTCCCTTGACTCGTACTGATGAGTATTTTACTCCACGAGAAATTGAACAAAAAGCTGCCGAATTGGCCTATTTCTTGCGCGTACCAATTGAAGTATTTTGAAATGAACTGAAGTGAAGAAAAAATTGAAAAAAACTTGCTAATTTCCTTTTTAATACAACCGTCGACTCTATCTGATATTTCTCTGAAGTACGAGTTCTATAAAAAGGTATTGAACCCATGGATCTATTTCCTATTTTTGTCTAATAATTTAGATCTCGGATCTAGAAGGAAAGGAATATAGAAATAGAATAAGGGTCCTTTTAGGATAAAAATGAAAAAAAAAAAGAAAGCCGGGGTCTCCCTCCCATATATTTTATCCATAATATTTTTGCCCTGGTGGGTCTCTCTCTCATTTAATAAATGTCTGGAACCTTGGGTTACTAATTGGTGGAATACCGGGAAATCCGAAACTTTTTTGAATGATATTCAAGAGAAAAACGTTCTAGAAAGATTCATAGAATTGGAAGAACTATTCCTCTTGGATGAAATGATAAAGGAGTACCCGGAGACGCATATACAAAAACTTCGTATAGGAATACACAAGGAAACGATACAATTGGTCAAAACACACAATGAATATCATCTACATATCATTTTGGATTTCTCGACAAATATAATTTGTTTCGCTATTCTAAGTGGTTATTTTATTCTGGGTAATGAAGAACTTGTCATTCTTAATTCTTGGATTCAGGAATTCCTCTATAACTTAAGTGACACAATAAAAGCTTTTTTGATTCTTTTAGTTACTGATTTATGGATCGGATTTCATTCGACCCATGGTTGGGAACTAATGATTGGTTCGGTCTACAACGATTTTGGATTGGTTCATAACGATCAAATTATATCTAGTCTTGTTTCCACTTTTCCAGTTATTCTAGATACAATTGTGAAATATTGGATCTTCTATTATTTAAATCGTGTATCTCCTTCACTTGTAGTCATTTATCATTCAATGAATGAATGAAGAACTCATTTGATCTCCTGATATCAATCAAATCAGAATCTTTCTTCGTATATAAAGAAAGCATTTTCAATCTTACTTAATTCTTTATACTTCTAGTTCTTCAAGGTATTCGTCCTATATTCCAGTACAATTATCCCAGTACAATGACAGACTCGTGTATAGGGAACTATACTAGCTACCTATCTAATTTATTGTAGAAATTCCGGGATCAATGATTGGACATGCAAAATAGAAATACTTTTTCTTGGGTAAAGGAACAGATGACTCAATCGATTTCTATATCGATCATGATATATGTAATAACTCGGGCATCTATTTCAAATGCATATCCCATTTTTGCGCAGCAGGGTTATGAAAACCCACGAGAAGCAACTGGACGAATTGTATGTGCCAATTGCCATTTAGCTAATAAGCCCGTGGATATTGAAGTTCCGCAAGCCGTGCTTCCTGATACTGTATTTGAAGCAGTTGTTCGAATCCCTTATGATATGCAACTGAAACAAGTTCTTGCTAATGGTAAAAAGGGGGCTTTGAATGTAGGGGCTGTTCTTATTTTACCCGAGGGATTCGAATTAGCCCCCCCCGATCGTATTTCTCCCGAGGTGAGAGAAAAGATGGGAAATCTGTCTTTTCAGAGTTATCGTCCCAATAAAAGAAATATTCTTGTGATAGGGCCTGTTCCCGGTCAGAAATATAGTGAAATCGCCTTTCCCATTCTTTCCCCCGACCCTGCTACGAGGAAAGACGTTCACTTCTTAAAATATCCCATATATGTAGGTGGGAACAGAGGAAGGGGTCAGATTTATCCTGATGGGAGCAAGAGTAACAATACAGTCTATAATGCTACATCAGCAGGTATAGTAAGCAGAATAGTACGTAAAGAAAAAGGAGGATATGAAATAACCATAATTGATGCATCGGATGGACATCAAGTGGTTGATATTATACCTCCAGGACCAGAACTTCTTGTTTCAGAGGGTGAATCCATCAAGCTTGATCAACCATTAACAAGCAATCCCAATGTAGGAGGGTTTGGTCAGGGAGATGCAGAAATAGTGCTTCAAGATCCATTACGTGTCCAAGGCCTTTTGTTCTTCTTGGCATCTGTTATTTTGGCACAAGTTTTTTTGGTTCTTAAAAAGAAACAGTTTGAAAAGGTTCAATTGTATGAAATGAATTTCTAGGTCCAGAAATTCCTTAACATCAAGTTGGTAAAAAGCGACAAATTATTGTCGATCGATACTTATGTATGATCAAAAAATTCTGTAAACCTTTTTGTTTATACTGTTTTTGTTTGTGGGATGTCTGGAATTCATTACGTGTATCCCATTCCTAGTAATAGACTATAGGCATACAAATATAAAGGAAGAGAATACAAGTGAAGGATGGGAAAAATGAAAGGAACAAATACT